ATCCCCCCAACCTTTCAACTTTTTTTGAAATGATCAAAAAAAAGGTACCTTCGTTTACAAGAAAAAAAGAACCCTCTGACCAAGTTTACTACACTTGTTGGAGTTTGATCAACGAAGAAAAAAAGGAAAACTTAAAAAATGAATTTTTAAATCGAATTGAAGCTTTAGATAAGGAATGGCCTGTTGAAAATATACTGGAAAAAATGACTCGATTTTGTCATAACGAAAGAAAAACAGAATATTTACCTAAACTTTATGATCCTTTTTTGCATGGGATCTCTCGCGGAAGAATAAAAAATTTACCTCCATTCCAAATCATAAACGAAACCTATATAAAAAATAATATAGGAGGATCTTGGATAAACAAGATTCATGGTATACTTCTTAAGATTAATTATAACAAATTTGAGCAAACCACAGAAAAATTTAATAGAAAAGCTTTAGAGAAAAAACTTTATTTTTTTTCCGAACCCCAAAAAGAAAAAAAAAAAAAATTTAATTCAGAAGAAGAGATAAAAATTTTAAAAATTTTATTTGATGTAGTAATAACGGATAGCAATGATCAAACTCTTATAAAAAATTTTATTTATTTCCATGAACTAAAAAAAAAAGTTCCTCGATGGTCATACAAATTAAAAAGTGAATTGGAAGAATTGGAAGGCGAAGTTGAAGAAAATGTAGCAACGGAGCCTGGAATTCGTTCAAGAAAAGCAAAACGTGTAGTGGTTTTTACTGATAAAGAGCCGGATAACGAAATTTATACTAATCTCAAAGATAATAAAATTTATGATCAAAATGTTGAAATGGCTTTGATCCGTTATTCGCAACAATCTGATTTTCGTCGAGAGATAATAAAAGGATCCATGCGTTCCCAAAGGCGTAAAACTGTTATTTGGAAATTTTTTCAAGCAAAAGTACATTCCCCACTTTTTTTTGATAGAATAGATAAACTTTTTTTTTTTTCATTTGATATACGGGGGCTAAAAAAAATTTTTATTAGAAATTTCATGTGGAAAAAAAAAAAAAAAACGATTGAAAAAAAAGAAGAAGAACAATCAAAAATAGAAGAAAAAAGACGTATAGAAATTGCAGAAACTTGGGATAGCTTCCTATTTGCTCAAATAATAAGAGGTTTTTTCTTAGTAACTCAATCTATTCTTAGAAAATATATTATATTACCTTTATTGATAATAATTAAAAATAGCGTCCGTATGTTATTATTTCAATTTCCCGAGTGGTCCGAGGATTTAAAAGATTGGAAACGTGAAATGCATGTTAAGTGCACTTATAATGGGGTTCAACTATCCGAAACAGAATTTCCAAGAAACTGGTTAACGGATGGTATTCAGATAAAAATCCTATTTCCTTTTTATCTTAAACCTTGGCATAAATCTAAATTTCAATCATCTCAGAAGGCTCGACTAAAAAAAACGAAAGACAAGGTAGAAAAAAACGCTTTTTGTTTTTTAACAGTTTGGGGGACAGAAACCGAAGTACCGTTTGGTTCTGCCCAAAAAAAGCCCTCTTTTTTTAAACCTATTTATAAAGAATTAAAAAAAAGAATAAAAAAATTAAAAAGTCAGCCTTTTCTGGTTTTAAGGATTTTCAAAGAAAGAGCAAAAATTTTCCTAAAAATCGCAAAAGAAATAAAAAACTGGATTAAAAAAAACTTTATTTTTATAATAGGAAAAATAAAAGACCTTTCAAAACGAAATCTAATTCCATTATTTGGCCTGAGAGAAATATATGAATTAAATGAAACTAAAAAAGATTCAATAATGAGTAATCAGATGATTCATGAACTATCTGTTCAAAATAAACCCGCGGAGTGGATAAATTCTTCACTCAGCGAAAAAAAAAAAAATTTTTTGATTGATAGAATAAATACAATAAGAAATCAAATAGAAGAAATTTCAAAAAAAAAGTTATATATAACTAATAGTTGTAACAACCCGCGTTATGGTTATAAAAAAATTAAGTCATCAAAAAAAATTTGGCGGACATTCAAAAGACAAAATACCCTATTAATTCGTAAAAAATTTTTTTTTTTTAAATTTTGCATCGAACAACTGTCTATAGCTATTTTTATAGGTATCATTAATATTCCAAGAATTACTACACAACTTTTTTTTGAACCAACAAAAACAATTCGTGATAAATATATTTACAAGAACGAAGAAACCGGAGAAAAATTAAAGAATAAAAAAAATACCTTTTTTTTTATTTCGACGATAAAAAATTTAAAAAAAAAAAATTTTTTTAGTTATGACCCATGCTCTTTATCACAAGCATATGTATTTTACAAATTATCAAAAATCCAAGTTAGTAACTTTTCGAAATTAAAGGCTGTTCTTGAATATAACATATGCATAACAGCCTTTTTTGTTAAGAATAAAATAAAGGATTTTTTTCAAGAACAAGGAATCTTTCATTATGAATTGAAAGATAAAAATTTTTTAAATTCCGAAGTAAATCAATGGAAAAACTGGTTACGAAGTCATTATCAATACAATTTACCTCAGGTTGCATGGCCTAGATTAGTAACCAAAAAATGGAAAAATAAAATAAACCAAGATTCTATAGTTCTAAAGCCAAGTTTAACCAAAGAGGATTCATATGAAAAAAACAAAGTTGATAATTACAAAAAACAAACTTTTTTTGAGGCCGACTCATTATTAAATCCAAAACATAATTTAAAAAAAGATTCTATATATAATCTTTTTTGCTACAAATATATTCATTCTACAGAAAAATTTTTTTTTGACATGTCTATAGGTATTGCTCTAGATAATTGTTTAGTCTCTTGTTTTCTAGAAAAATATAATATTCGGGGTATGGGGGAAATTGTGCATAGAAAATATTTGGATTGGAGAATTATAAACTTTTGGTTTAGAAAAAAATTTAATATTGAGCCATGGATTGATACCAAGAATAAAAAAAAATATATTAAGACTAAAGTTCAGAATTATCAAAGAGTTGATAAAAAAACTAAGACGGGTATTGCCAATCAAAAAAGTTTTTTTTTTGATTGGATGGGAATGAATGAAGAAATACTAAATCGTCGTATAACAAATTTTGAATTTTTTTTCTTTCCAGAATTTTTATTATTTTCTAGTACATATAAAAAGAAACCGTGGGTCATACCAATTAAATTACTTCTTTTCAATTTTAATGAAAACAAAAATGTTAATAAAAAGATCACTCGAAATAAAAAAGGTTTTATACCATCAAATGAAAAAAAATACCTTCTATTTTATAATCTAAATAAAGAAGAAAAAGAATTGGCAGGTCAAGGAGAGGTTGAATCAGATAAAGAAAAAAAAATAAATCTTGAATCAGCTCTATCAAACCAAGAAAAAAAAAAAGAAGAAAATTATGTGGAATCGAGGATAAAAAAACGTAAAATAAAAAAAAAATACAAAAGCAATACAGAAGCGGAACTCGATTTAGTTCTCAGAAGGCATTCGCGTTTTCAATTGCGATGGAATTGTTTTTTTATTAAAAAAATTATCAATAATGTTAAAGTATACTGTCTCTTGGTTAGACTAAAAAATCCAAACGAGATAGCGATATCTTATATTGAAAGAGGGGATATGAGCCTAGACATTCTAATGGTTGAGAAGAATTTAACTTTTGCAAAATTCATGAAAAAAGGAATTTTTATTATTGAACCTATACGTTTGTCTGTAAAAAACAACGGACAACTTATTATATATAGAACCATAGGTATTTCATTGGTTCATAAAAATAAAAAAAGTAAAAGATACAAAAAAATTTTTGAACAATCCATTACAAAATATCAAGACAAAACTGTAAATAGAAAAAAAAATAATTCTGATTTCTTTGTTCCTGAAAATATTTTCTCCCCTAAACGACGTAGAGAATTTCGAATTCTAATTTGTTTCAACTTAAAAAAAAAAAACGCGAGGGATATAAATTCAAGATTTGATAAGAATATTCAAAACTGTACCACTGTTTTGCATAAACAGAAAGATCTTGATAAGGATAAAAAGAACCTAATTAAATTAAAATCCTTTCTTTGGCCCAATTTTAGATTAGAAGATTTAGCTTGTATGAATCGCTATTGGTTTAATACTACTAATGGAAATCGTTTCAGTATGATAAGAATACATATGTATACGCGATTTCAAATTCATTAATGATAGATCCTTTTTACTTTTTACTATATATAATATATAAGTTACGGTATATGAAAACAACTGTATGCAAAAATATGGGGGATTGTTTTAAACTCAATCTTTATACATGAGATTAATTTAATAAACGACGTAGATACCAATCAGAGCAGATCCATAAATAAATTAAAAGAATCCTCCTTTTTTAGATCTAAATTTAGACTTTTTTTTTATAAAATTAAGAATTAAGAGGTTGATAATTTAATTCAGATCCGTGTACAAAAAAACTACCACTATTATTACTGATCAGTAAAATTCATATCTTTCAATTAATATTAAAGGGGGAAGGATTTCTTTTTATGATAAAAAATGCATTCATTTCATTTCAAGAAAAACAAAAAGAAAGCAGGGGGTCTGTTGAATTTCAAGTATTCAGTTTCACTAATAAGATACGAAGACTTACTTCACATTTGGAATTGCACAGAAAAGATTATTTATCTCAGAGGGGTCTACGAAAAATTCTGGGAAAACGTCAACGACTGCTGGCTTATTTGTCAAAAAAAAATAGAGTACGTTATAAAGAATTAATTAATCAGTTGAATATTCGGGAATTAAAAACTCGTTAAATTACAAAATGGTGAATTAGTTAATTTTTTAAATCTTGAGTTTTTTGATAAACTTATTTTTCAGCAATCTAATTCATGCCAGAACGAATCAAGGAAAAACTTATGAAGAGACCAGTTACAGGAAAAGATCTTATGATAGTCAATATGGGACCTCACCACCCATCCATGCATGGTGTTCTTCGCTTAATTGTTACTCTAGATGGTGAGGATGTTGTTGACTGTGAACCCGTATTGGGCTATTTACACAGGGGAATGGAAAAAATTGCAGAAAACCGAGCAATTATACAATATTTACCTTATGTAACGCGATGGGATTATTTAGCTACTATGTTTACAGAAGCAATAACAGTAAATGGGCCGGAACAATTAGGAAATATTCAAGTTCCTAAACGGGCCAGCTATATCAGAGTAATTATGCTGGAATTGAGTCGTATAGCTTCTCATCTGTTATGGCTCGGCCCTTTTATGGCAGATATTGGTGCACAGACTCCTTTTTTCTATATTTTCAGAGAACGAGAATTTATATATGATCTATTCGAAGCTGCCACCGGTATGAGAATGATGCATAATTTTTTTCGTATTGGAGGAATAGCGGCTGATTTACCTTATGGTTGGATAGATAAATGCTTGGATTTTTGTGATTATTTTTTAACCGAGGTTGTTGAATATCAAAAACTGATTACACGAAATCCTATTTTTTTAGAACGGGTTGAAGGAGTTGGGATTATTGGTGGGGAAGAAGCAATAAATTGGGGTTTATCCGGACCGATGCTACGCGCATCCGGAATACCATGGGATCTTCGTAAAGTTGATCGTTATGAGTCTTACGATGAATTTGAATGGGAAATTCAATGGCAAAAACAAGGGGATTCATTAGCTCGTTATTTAGTACGACTTGGCGAAATGACAGAATCCATAAAAATTATTCAACAGGCTCTGGAAGGACTTCCGGGAGGTCCCTATGAGAATTTAGAAAGCAGAGGATTTGATATAAAAAGGAATCCAGAATGGAATGATTTTGAATATCGATTCATTAGTAAAAAACCTTCTCCTACTTTTGAATTATCGAAACAAGAACTTTATGTAAGAGTTGAAGCTCCAAAAGGGGAGTTGGGAATTTTTCTCATAGGAGATCAAAGTGGTTTTCCTTGGAGATGGAAAATAAGACCACCGGGTTTTATTAATTTGCAAATTCTTCCTGAACTAGTTAAAAGAATGAAATTGGCTGATATTATGACGATACTCGGTAGCATAGATATAATTATGGGAGAAGTTGATCGTTAAAATGATAATTTATGCAACAGAAGTACAAACTATAAATTATTTTGTTAGATTGGAATCTTTAAAAGAGGTCTATGGACTCATATGGATGTTTGTCCCTATATTTTCTCTTGTATTGGGAATCATAACAGGTGTACTAGTAATTGTGTGGTTAGAAAGAGAAATATCTGCAGGGATACAACAACGTATTGGACCTGAATACGCCGGCCCGTTGGGAATTCTTCAAGCCCTAGCCGACGGGACAAAACTACTTTTCAAAGAAGACCTTCGTCCAGCTAGAGGAAATACCCCTTTATTTAGTATTGGACCGTCGATAGCAGTTATCTCAATTTTACTAAGTTATTCAGTAATTCCCTTTAGCAATCACCTTGTTTTAGCGGATCTCAATATCGGTATTTTTTTATGGATTGCCATCTCAAGTATTGCTCCTATTGGACTTCTTATGTCAGGATATGGATCAAATAATAAATATTCTTTTTTAGGTGGTCTACGAGCTGCTGCCCAATCGATTAGTTATGAAATACCATTAACTCTATGTGTTTTATCAATATCTCTACGTGCGATTCGTTGAAACATAAACATTTTTACTATTACGTTTCTTCTAGACGAATAAGTTAAAAAATAAAAAAAGGAATATATATATTTATCTTTCGGGTTAATCTTAATAAAAAGAATTTGATAGTTATATATGAGTGAAAAAACTGCTCAGAAATTAGCAGTCAAAATAAAATTGAGTCTCATTTCCTATGTACAAAGGTTAAAAGGAAATAAATATAAGCGTAAGAATCACTTTACCCCAAGGTTGGTTGATTAGTCATCCTGGCTTGAAGCGGGTTAAAAATATTAACCGTATGGCGTTTTCACTATCAGTTATATAGATTAACATACATGTAGTACAAAGTGAGCGGCAATTAGGTAAAAGTGAGTGGATGGTTAGAAACACCAAAATACACAAAGAATTTGTAATAGAGATTAACCAAATTGAAAAGGATATTTATGCATAACATAAGATAACAAAAAAAAGAAGGTTCATTGGGGCTTTAAATTTAGTAGAAATGATTAGACAGTACTCCCCAAGATTCCGATTCAGAGTATGCTCCTATCCACCGAGAAATCTAATGACTATCAGAAACGAAATAATCCTTTATTTTTTAAGTCCACCAACTTTTTTATAAAAAAGAAAGAAGAATAGGATTTATAAAAAAGAAAGAAGAATAGGAACGAAACAAGGATCTTTTTTTCATATATTTCGAAAATAAAATATAATTTCTGTCATGAAAAATAAACTAATAGGATGTCTAATTCTTTTTCGTAATTGAAAACCACGATGGGCTGAAATACCTATTTTTTACAAGGAGTATTTTATTAAATGATTTGGTTATTACTCAACAAATAGAAATTAAAATTTGTAAAGGATGAGATGAATTCCGAAGCGCTTTGTTTTATTCTTAGAATTTGAGCAGACAGAATTCCATTGGTATAATTCGGGACTCCAGGGATATTTAATCTATTTTAGAACACATCATATCCATCTAAATAAAACAAATATGGTCCTTATATTTATTTATGGCCCCCGAGGAGCCGTATGAGGCGAAGACCTCATGTACGGTTTTGTAATAGCGGTGAGAATAGTAATGTTATCACCGACTAGGATTATCTAACAGTTTAAGTACAGTTGATATAGTTGAGGCACAATCAAAATACGGTTTTTGGGGATGGAATTTGTGGCGTCAACCTATAGGTTTTATCATTTTTCTAATTTCTTCCCTAGCAGAATGCGAGAGGTTACCATTTGATTTACCAGAAGCGGAAGAAGAATTAATAGCAGGTTATCAAACTGAATATTCAGGTATAAAATTTGGTTTATTTTACGTTGCTTCTTATCTAAATCTATTAATTTCCTCATTATTTGTAACAGTTCTATACTTAGGCGGTTGGAATATTTCTATTCCGTATATATCTATTCTGGAGCTATTTGAAAGGGATCAAATTTTTGGAACAACAATTGGTATCTTTATTACATTAGCTAAAACTTATTTGTTCTTGTTCATTTCTATCGCAACAAGATGGACTTTACCTAGGCTAAGAATGGATCAACTATTAAATCTTGGATGGAAATTTCTTTTACCTATTTCCCTTGGTAATCTATTATTAACAACTTCTTTCCAACTCTTTTCACTCTAAATTTAAATTGAAAATGAAAATGAATCCAACATATTCATTACTTGTTTTAAACATTTAAACAAGAGAAAGAAACAAAGATAAAATTATTCATAGATAATTACAATATGCTTCCTATGATAACCGGGTTCATGAATTATGGTCAACAAACCCTACGAGCTGCAAGGTATATTGGTCAAGGTTTCATGATTACCCTATCCCACACAAATCGTTTACCTGTAACTATTCAATATCCCTATGAAAAATTAATAACCTCGGAACGTTTCCGTGGGCGAATCCATTTTGAATTTGATAAATGCATTGCTTGTGAAGTATGCGTTCGAGTATGTCCTATAGATCTGCCTGTTGTTGATTGGAAATTGGAAACTAAAATTCGAAAAAAACGGTTGCTTAATTACAATATTGATTTTGGAATTTGTATTTTTTGCGGTAATTGTGTTGAATATTGTCCAACAAATTGTTTGTCAATGACTGAAGAATATGAATTTTCAACTTATGATCGTCACGAATTGAATTATAATCAAATAGCTTTGGGTCGTTTACCAATGTCAGTAATTGACGATTACACTATTCGAACAATTTTGAATTCACCTCAAACAAAAAATGTGTAAACCCATCAATTAAAAAAATAATTCAAAGAATTTTTTATTATATAAAGAAATAAAGAAAAAGAATTTAATTAAAAAATTAAAAACTTTTATTTTATTTATATAATAATAATATTAAGTATAATAATATTAAGTATTAAGGCTCCTTCTTTAACTAAAATAAAAAGAATAAAAAAATAAAAAGAAATTCGTAATTACTTTCTTGAAATATATAGGTTGAAAATACACTTTAGTATAAAAAAGCTAAACTGTCTAATAATTGTATCTACATAAATTAATATCCATTAGATTTTAATTTCACTCTATTAGAAACATATAAAAAAATTCCCCGGTTAAATTAATAAGGTCATGAAAAGGATTTATATTTTTTTCTTATTTTAATAATATAATGGATTTGCCTGGACCAATACATGATTTTCTTTTAGTTTTTCTGGGATCCGGTATTCTAATAGGAGGTCTGGGAGTGGTATTACTTCCCAACCCCATATTTTCAGCCTTTTCCTTAGGATTTGTTCTTGTTTGTATATCTTTATTGTATATTCTATCAAATTCCCATTTTGTAGCTGCTGCACAACTCCTTATTTACGTGGGGGCCATAAATGTTTTAATCATATTTGCTGTGATGTTCATGAATGATTCAGAATATTCCACAGATTTAAATCTGTGGACCGTTGGGAATGGGATTACTTCGTTGGTTTGTACAGCTATTCTTTTTTCATTAATTTCTACTATTCTCGATACGTCATGGTACGGAGTTATTTGGACTACAAGATTAAACCAGATTTTAGAGCAAGATTTAATAAGTAATAGTCAACAAATAGGAATTCATTTATCAACAGATTTTTTTCTTCCATTTGAACTCATTTCAATAATTCTTTTAGTTGCTTTGATAGGTGCAATTTCTGTGGCTCGTCAATAAAAAACGTTCGAATTAGTAAAGACCAAAGAAAACTTTGTTTATGTTATGATATTTTTTTGTTCATTCAATTAAATTTGATTGAATACTATTTCATATTTTTTCATATTTTAAATATAAATTTTTATATTTGATATATATTTGAAAAATTTTTTTACCTAATTTTTACCTAATATAGTTTTTATTCGTACTTTTTGGGTATATTCCAGTTGATTGAATCCAGTGAATTATTATTCATATTTAAATGAATCAAAATTGATAAGGAGTTGCTGAATGATACTCGAACATGTACTTGTTTTGAGTGCCTATTTATTTTTAATTGGTCTTTATGGATTGATCACAAGTCGAAATATGGTTAGGGCTCTTATGTGTCTTGAACTTATACTAAATGCAGTTAATATGAATTTCGTAACATTTTCTGATTTTTTTGATAATTCCCAACTAAAAGGGGATATTTTCTGCATTTTTGTTATAGCAATTGCAGCCGCTGAAGCAGCTATTGGATTAGCTATCGTTTCGTCAATTTATCGTAACAGAAAATCAACTCGCATCAACCAATCGACCTTATTAAATAAGTAGCATAAAAAATTATAGATTGAAATTTGCATATATATATATATAATAGGTTATGACTTACTAGATTATATTTGTAAAAATCTAAGAAATCAAAGTATTTTAGCCCCATTTTTTATCAATTGAGCCCGAATTGATTACAAAAATTCTATTATTCTATTAAAGGAAATCATTGCTTCATCTAGTATTTTAATATATCATTCAGTTAGAAGTTTACTAGATTGAAAATTTATGACATTCAAAAAAATATAGATCCTATGTCACATTCAGTAAAAATTTATGATACCTGTATAGGATGTACTCAATGTGTCCGAGCATGCCCTACAGATGTATTAGAAATGATACCTTGGGATGGGTGTAAAGCTAAGCAAATAGCTTCCGCTCCAAGAACCGAGGACTGTGTTGGTTGTAAGAGATGTGAATCTGCCTGTCCAACGGATTTTTTGAGCGTTCGAGTTTATTTATGGCATGAAACAACTCGAAGCATGGGTCTAGCTTATTGATACGTTACCGAAAACCTCAGTTGAATAAATTTGGAATACATTTTTATTTTTTTATTGACAAGTACTCGTACTCAAAAAAGTTAAATTATATTTTTTTATTAATATATTTTTTTGAGTGCGCGTTCTTTGGACCTGAAGTATCTTGTCTTTACCACGAATGATTTTCCTTGGTTAACAATAATTGTTGTTTTTCCAATATCTGCCGGTTCGTTAATGTTATTTCTCCCGCATAGGGGAAATAAAGTAAATAAATGGTATACTATATGCATTTGTCTCTTAGAACTTCTTCTAACGACCTACGCTTTTTGTTATAATTATAAAATGGACGATCCATTAATTCAACTGTCCGAAGATTATAAATGGATCAATTTTTTTGATTTTTACTGGAGAGTGGGAATAGATGGACTTTCTATAGGAACGATTTTACTGACGGGATTTATTACTACTTTAGCTACTTTAGCGGCTTTTCCTGTTACTCGAGATTCCCGATTATTCCATTTCCTGATGTTAGCAATGTACAGCGGTCAAATAGGATTATTTTCTTCTCGGGATCTTTTACTTTTTTTCATCATGTGGGAATTAGAATTAATTCCCGTTTATCTACTTTTATCCATGTGGGGTGGAAAGAAACGTCTGTATTCAGCTACAAAATTTATTTTATACACTGCAGGAGGTTCTATTTTTTTATTAATAGGAGTTTTAGGTATAAGTTTATATGGTTCGAACGAACCAACATTAAATTTAGAACTATTAGCTAATCAATCCTATCCTGTCACACTCGAAATACTATTTTATATTGGATTTCTTATTGCTTTTGCCGTCAAATCACCGATTATACCTTTACATACTTGGTTACCTGACACCCACGGCGAGGCACATTACAGTACCTGTATGCTTCTCGCTGGAATCTTATTAAAAATGGGAGCATATGGGTTGGTGCGAATCAATATGGAATTATTACCCCACGCTCATTCTATGTTTTCTCCTTGGTTGATGGTAGTTGGTACAATCCAAATAATTTATGCAGCTTCAACATCTCCCGGTCAACGTAATTTAAAAAAGAGAATAGCCTATTCTTCTGTATCTCATATGGGTTTTATAATTATAGGTATTGGTTCTATAACGGACCCTGGACTTAATGGAGCTATTTTACAAATAATCTCTCATGGATTTATTGGCGCTGCACTTTTTTTCTTGGCAGGAACTAGTTATGATAGAATTCGGCTTGTTTATCTTGATGAAATGGGTGGAATGGCTATCTCCATTCCAAAGATATTTACAATGTTCACTATCTTATCGATGGCTTCCCTTGCATTACCGGGCATGAGTGGTTTTGTTGCAGAATTAATAGTTTTTTTTGGAATAATTACCAGCCAAAAATATTTCTTAATTTCAAAAATTTTAATTATTTTTGTAATGGCAATTGGAATGATATTAACTCCTATATATTTATTATCTATGTCACGCCAAATGTTCTATGGATACAAGTTAATTAATGTAAAAAACTTTTCTTTTTTTGATTCTGGACCCCGGGAGTTATTTCTTTCAATCTCTATTCTTATACCCATAATTGGTATTGGGATTTATCCTGATTTTGTGCTCTCATTAGCAAGTGACAAGGTCGAATCCATTTTATCTAATTATTTTTATGGATAGTTTTCAGGAAATAAAAAAAAGCATTAAATTGAATTGTAATCAGAAGTCTTTGGTCTTTGTATTGTGAGAACCTTTTGAATCATTGTACTACTTGATTCAAAAGGTTCTTGATTTTTTACTACTAAATAAAAATAAATAAAAACTCAATTTTATTTCTTAACTTATATGAAGTTATATATAGATGCTATTTTTTTTTTCTTTTTTTTTTTTTTTTGTTTTTGGTTAAAGTTTTATTTAATTTGATGTAAATGAACCATAACTATGTAAACCTATTCCTAAAAGATTGACGCCAAAATAGCATATCCAAATTAAAAGAAAGCCTATAGAAGCCACAATAGCAGAATTTATACCCCTAACATTCCTATTTGTTTTAATATGTAAATAAATTGCGAATATGGTCCAAGTAATAAATGCCCAAGTTTCTTTTGGATCCCAATTCCAATATGAACCCCACGTTTCATTAGCCCATACAGCCCCTGAAAGAATGCCGACGGTTAAAAAAATAAATCCAAGACTAATAATACGAAAACTCCAATAATCTAATTGTTCAATCAATTGATACCTATAATAATTTCGAGAAAAACTAAAATTAATGTTTTGTTGTAGTAAAATATAATTTTTTTCATTTATGTAGTAAAGTACATCAAAAGAAAATAATTCCTTTAATAAATTATTTTTTTTTTTTTTCTTTTTCCAAAAAGTAGGGCTAACTTTGCGAAATGTAATGACTAGAAGAGCTATTGATAATAATGATCCGCATAACAGAGCGCCATAGCCTAATATCATCATACTTACGTGCATCATTAACCACTGGGACTGGAGAGCTGGTACTAATATTGAAGACTGAGGTATTTTGTTTAAAAGACCTGAAGTAGCAAAACCCTGAATCAAAATAGCACTTGGCGCAGTTATTGCGTTTAGGTGATTTTTTTTTTTTTTATTAAAATAGGAAACAATATGAATAATGGAAAAAGCCCACGAAAGAAAAATTAATGATTCATATAAATTACTTAATGGAAAATATCCTGAATAAATCCAACGAGTGAATAATAATCCTGTTATACCAAAAAACGTAATTACAATTCCTTTATCTGATGAATCAAAAAATCCTATGATTTCATCTAAATTAACTAAAAAAGTTAAAAAATAAATTGTCAGTACAATTGAAACGACCGAAAAAGATATATGAGTTAATATATGCTCTAAAATTGAAAAAATCATAAAAAATTTGTTAAAATTTAATAAATTAATACTAGGTTTTACCCGATTAAAAAAAATCGGGTATTAGTTTTATTATAAAACTAATAATATCTCTTTTATAAGATCTTATGCCGCTACTCGGACTCGAACCGAGATGCTATAGCACTGCTTCCTAAGAGCAGCGTGTCTACCAATTTCACCATAGCGGCAACTTGTTCAAAATAATACTAACAAGTTTTTATTCAATCGTCGAGATTTAAACTTAAATAAAGAAGCCAATTCAATGGAATTTACAATCGATTTCATGAATAAAAACTTGTTTAAACTGGTATTTGGGGTTTTAATTCAATTAAGATCTTTTTTTATCTGAGTTAGTTTAAATTATTTAAATTCACTTTTTGTACTTTCTATTTTTTTCTAGAAGATAACGAAAAATGTAACTAAATTAAAAGTAGTTGAGACTTCAGCCCCAAAAATAAAACTGTAAATGCTCTTTATCATTTTTTTTATATGATAAAGAGCATTTATAAGTTCGATTAATAAAAAATTATTTTTCTAAAAATTAAACCTTCGACAAAATCCTTAGAAATGTTAAATAAAATAAGATTTTATTAATTGCTCAAGAGAAAAAAGTTAACCTTTTTTTTATCTATATATTGATATTGTCTTTTTTTTTTTTTACTCTTTTGGTTCCTATTTATTTTTTTCTAGGTATTCTAAAAATTTTTGTTTTTAAGTTAGGATAATTCTACTTCTTCTAGTATTTTTTATTTATTTTGTTGTACAAAAAAACTTTTTGAATTACCTGTAGAAAGTGATTTACCTAACGAAAAAGCTCTCAACGATGTCCAATATCCCTTCCTTTTCCAAAATTTTTTACGAATACGCTTTTTCGAGATAGAAGTACGTTTTTTTGGAACTGCCATTCAAAAATGAAAAAAGTTTTTCAGCGGTATAATTGGATGTCAAAGACATTTATTATTCTATTCTTTCGCACTCCATATTGAGTTTTTTCTTTAAAATTTTATTATATATTATTTTCAAAACAAAAAAGACATTCAAAAGTTTTAAACCCAGTGGTTTTTTACTTTTTAATAAATTTGGGTTATTAAAAAATTTTTTAATTTAACGTTTCAAAGCCGTACGAGAGTGCTCATTTAATTAATCTATACTGATTGATTATATTATCAATAAAATTCGGAAATTTATTCACTTCATATGTAAAAAATATATCGATTATAATAATATTTCTTGCAAAAAAAAAAAAAAAAAAATAACTTAGTGTACTGGAAGACAATAACTAAATTCCATAATTTAAAT